TAGCCAAATAAGGCTTAGCTGATCGTATTACCACAGAGTCAACTTGAAGAATTAGAACTTGACCTGATTTTAAATGCGGTCCTTTTTTGGCTATACATACATTTTCACAAAGAAACTGCCCAAGACTAACGATTGTAGATGTCTCTTCACAATAATTGTAATGGAGAAAATACCAATTCAATTTGAATGGATTCAAAATGATGTTACTGCATGAATAGGGATTATAAATTTTACCATTTTCATCCAGTAAATAATATTTAAGTATTTGAAAAATCTGTTTTAAATTGTCAAGTTGCAAATAGTTCGTTACCAAGATCTGATTATGGGTTATTAAATGGGAAAATAAATCGAAATGATAAATTGGAAAGCCTGTTCCTAAGGGGCCCAACGAATTCCTAATTGGAATTAGGGGGTCCTTTTTGATTGAGTCTTTTATCACATTGGGATATTTTACATCGTTGAATGGGCCTATTCGAGAACAATTGGATGATGACAAAATTATCAAAGATTGAGATTCCTTATTTCGATTCAACAATGTATGAATAGTTCCTTGGTTTGGATTAAGGGATTCTTGAATCGTTGCCTTGGAATAGGAATAAATGGAAGAAAACGGATTGCCATTAGCGCGATCTGATCCATTCTCAGAGATCAATCCTGAACCCGGCAGATCGTTCCTTTTTCCGGTATATGAAATAGGTGACTTCGCTAAGTCGATTCTTAGAAAATCTCTAATCAAACCATTTGTCCTTATTTCAACAAAGGAAGCACAGGCCTTTTCGATCTTTTTGTCTTGGTCCCAATTCAACACTAAACAAGTCCGAACTAATTGAATACTTGTGTCCCAAATTTCAAGAATTGGGTCGTAATAAAGGATATAATTGACAACTCGAAGTTGTAGATTATCACTTTCCTGCAAGAGATCCGCTGGGAAAAGTCTTCCTAAATTTATACCATCCGTTTTTTTATATGGGACTACGGGTTGAACCAAAACAAAATACTTTTTTTCATACCTGGAAAGTTTCATTCGTTGGATATAGAGCCAATTTTTCAATTTTTTGTATTCTTTGGAATTTTGTTTTCCCCCTCCCGGTGGTATCAATCGGAATGCCTTATTTGTCTTTCCAGGAAAATGGATATCTCCAGAAAAGATTATCAGTTTAATTTTTTCTGCTTTTTTCTTCACTCGGACCAATCCACCTACCCGACTTCTTCTATTTAAAGTGATTTGTGTATCTACCCCAATAATACTATTGTGCCGTACCATTATGGAAGAAGATTCGGCCAAAATGTGGACTTCCACGGGAATAAAAAAAAATGGATTGACTTCCTTTTGATATTTTGGCCAAAATACCTTGACTCCTCGATACTCAACCAAATTCTCTTCGTTGACGATTGAATTCAGCTCTCTAGTCTCATATTTAGTAAGTCCCGAGCTCTTTCTTATATATCGAGGATCGTCGAAATAAGCAAGAATACTATTTCTACGGAGAATACCATTTCTGGGGATTTCAATTGAGATACCTGAAGAAGGTATTAGTTGGTTCTCGCCTTCTTGAATCGAGTCGAGTGGGATGATGACTCTATTTCTTCGCCTCTTTGCCAATAAATCAGAATTCCCGTCGAGAATGCCCGGATATCTGAGATTACAACGACCAGTACATGTCATTCGATTAAGTTCTGAATAATCAGGAATCCTATCTCCTTTTTTATTTTTACCAGAAAAATACGAACTAAAAAATTTGTGTCTCACTTGATTATTAGTTACTGAGGGGTTAGAAATATATCTTCGCTTAACAGAAAGAGAATAAGCGTTCATTTGATCTTGATCCTTGTGGATCGAACAGGGGCCTAGACTAGATCTCCAGGGCTCCCCTAATAATATCCATAAATGACTTGTTTTTGGTAAGAGATGAATATTACCATATGTAAATTCAGGTGCATGGTACACATCGGTATTCCAGTGCATTTCGCCCTCTGAGTCAGAATAAATATGTTTTCGAACCTTCTCTTTCAAATTCAAAGTGGATGTTCTCGCGCGAATCTCAGCAATGACTTGTTCTGATTCTACATATTGATCGTTTTGAACTAAAAGAAAACTTTTGGGCGGAATACACACATTGTGTATAATATCTTCACTCTCAATAGTTACATATAAGTCTCTAGAACATAGAAAAGCAGGATGTCCATGACGTGTACGTGTCGGATGAACCAAATCCTCATTGAATTTTATTTTTCCATTAAAAGGGGCTCGCACATGTTCTGCAGTACCCCCTGTGAATACTCCGCCAGTATGAAAAGTTCTTAATGTTAATTGAGTACCCGGTTCTCCAATAGATTGACCTGCAATAATACCTACAGCTTCTCCCAATTCGACCAGGTCGTCATGAGCTGGACTCCGGCCATAACATAATTGACAAATCCAAGATGTACTCCTACAAGTAAAGGGGGTTCGAATAGAGATTGGTTGTGCTCTAAAAGTTATGAATCTATTGACAAGTCCAACCCCAATATCTTGATTTCTAGTAGCAATGCATCGCGAACCTATATATATATCATCTGCTAATACACGGCCAATTAATGTTTGGATAAAAATCCTGTCCGCCATCATTCCATTTCGAGGACTTACAGAAATACCGCGAACGGTGCCACAATCTGTTCGACGTACAACAATATGTTGCACTACTTCAACAAGTCTGCGCGTGAGATATCCTGCATCTGATGTTCGGATAGCGGTATCCACAACTCCTTTACGCGCTCCGTAGCAAGAAATAATATATTCTGTTAAAGAGAGTCCTTCGCGTAAATTGCTTTGAATGGGTAAATCAATCATTTGTCCTTGGGGATCCGACATTAATCCTCTCATACCTACTAATTGATGTACCTGAGACGCATTTCCTCTGGCTCCCGAAAAAGACATTATATGGACTGGATTAAAAGGATCGGTCATCCGAAAATTAGGAGTCATTTCTTGTCGCAAATATTCACTTGTGGCATACCATATCTCGATTGATTGACGTAATTTTTCTACCGCGTGTACATTCCCATAATGATGGTGTTTTTCCAAAAGAACACTTTGTTGTTCAGCGTCTTGAACGAGCCATCTTTTAGAAGGTATTGTTAAAAGATCATCAATTCCTAATGAAATGGATGCGGCGGTCGCTTGTCGGAAACCCAGAGTCTTTACTTGATCCAGGATATGTGATGTATATCCTATTCCATAGTGATCAATAAATCGACTAATAAGTCGTTTCATGGCAGTTCCGTCTATCACTTTATTGTGAAAGACCTGAGTGGGCCGTTCTGCCATCAGTACCTCCATATTGCGTTGCGCTGAGTAGAATTTGACAATGGGTTTGAGTCAGTGATTGGAAAACTTCCTTTTCTAGATCTTGATTCACGTAGAAATTCCGCATTTCTAGTCCTAGTTAACCCGGTGAGACTCGAATTCGCGCTGGTAGCATAGAATTATAACAGCCCTGCCAAAACCCCTGTATGGCTTCTTCTATTTCTCGATAAAGAGAAATATGACCAAGAGTGGTTCGAATATATATATAAAGAATTTCTTTTTTTATACTTCTTACTATTAGATAGTGTCCATAAATCTCATAATAGGTCCCCAAAGATTCATAGTGAATTTCGATAGGAGCTTCTCTTGCAGCAATAACACGTTGATCTAGTCGCCACCGCAGCCACAAAGGACTACCTAAATTGATTCGTTTTTGCCGATAAGCTCCAATTGCATCATAGGCATTACAAAAAAAGGGTTCTTTTTTTTTTGTATACTTATAGTTATTATCTTCATTTTGATAGTTTCTACGATTACATGGATTATACCTATTTACACAAATACCCCGACGATTTCCACTCGTTAAGACATAGAGTCCACTAAGCATATCTTGAGTTGGTGCAGAAATGGGATCTCCAATAGTTGGAGACAAAAGATTCATATGAGAAAACATAAGTAAACGTGCCTCTGCTTGAGCCTCTAAAGATAAAGGCACATGAACAGCCATTTGATCCCCGTCAAAGTCTGCATTGAAGCCCTTACAAACTAATGGATGTAAACAAATAGCACGCCCTTCCACTAAAACGGGGAGGAATGCCTGTATACCTAATCTATGCAGAGTAGGCGCTCTATTCAGCAATACAGGATGGTCATCCAGAATTTCTTGAAGTATTTCCCATACAATAGGTTTTTTTTTCCGAATTTGACTCTTAGCAACTCCTATGTTCGAAGCAAGATGTTTTCTAATTAGGTCACGAATTACAAATGCCTGGAAAAGTTCTATTGCAATTTCGCGAGGCAATCCACATCGATGTAATGAAAGTGAAGGGCCCACGACAATCACTGACCGCCCTGAATAATCGACTCGTTTACCAAGCAGAGTCTCGCGAACTCTTCCTTCTTTGCCTTCAATTACATCTGAAAGCGACTTGTAAATTCTATTATGATCATCCCTCATTGGTTGTCCGCAGATTCCATTATCAAGAAGTGCATCCACGGCTTCTTGTAGCAATTTTTCCTGAGATATTATTAATTCTTCTGGTGTAGCTATACTTGTTGTTAATAGATCTGTAAGAGTATTATTCCGATAGATAATTCTTCTATAGATTTCATTAATATCCGAGGTCACTAGTTTATCCTCATCTATATGATAGATTGGTCTCAACTCAGGAGGAAGAACTGGTAATAGACGCAAAACCATCCATTTTGGTTCTATATTTGTGCGAATAAAATGCTTAGCCAATTCCATGCGTCTAAGCAAAAAATCTTTTCTTCTTCCAACTTTTCGATCTTCCCATTCATTCCCTGTGGATTCCTCTTCCTCCAATTCTTTCCATTCTACCAATGAATAATCTATAATCATTCGTAAATCTAGATTGGCTAATTGTTGTCTGATAGAACCTCCTCCGGTAGACATCTCTCGATTTCGAAATGTATCGAAGCTCCGGGTAGTAAAAAAAATTGGGATCCTGTATTTCCAGGGTTGAATTTCATA